GTTTTATAATTTTGTTATATATAATATTAACAGAAAATAGTTAAATGAGAATGATAGCTTTGGGAGTTGTTGGTGTAAGTATAAAATCTTACTTTTCTGATTAGAGGGATAAGAGTTGAACTTATATTCAAGAAATCAAAATTCTTCGTTTTACCGTTTATACTACCGTCTATTGTGGGTTGTAGCCTAATGTAAAGGCAATTGGCCGTTAACCAGGAGATAACAAGATCAATACTTGTCGACTCAGAGCTAGAATAACAAAGGGGTTAATGTAGTAGATTTAGGATCTATAATCAAAGGTTCGAATCCTTTTTTTAGTTTTGTAAATTTCAGGGCTTAAACCTGAGGTTTTTGAATGCAAATCAAATGTTTTATCTTTTAAACTAAATTCACTTTATATAAAGAGGTTTAAGTTAAGCAAAACTAAAAACCTTCAAAGTTTTAAATAAAGATGGAAATTTTTTAACCTCTGGGTTTTGTAGTGTAATTAACATTTTAGATTGCAAATCTATAGATACGGATAGTAGCCCGTCAAAACTTCAAGACAATTTGATTTGCACAAATATCAACTCTGTGTAAAAGAGGTGCTTTACTTTCAAGCTCTGTCAAGAATGAATAAAGTAAGCTAATAAATAAGCTTTTGGGTTCATACCCCAAAAATGGAAGGATAAATACCTCCCTTTGTTTTTAAAGAGCACTGGGGTGGTTACCAGTAATTTCGGTCTGACATTCCGGGGTTATTATTTAACTAGTTCTTTTAAGAGATGAGGTGGCAGAGTAAATGTGATAGATTGTAAATCTAGTAATAAAGGTTCGAATCCTTTTCTCGTTATAGTCTTATGAGTATAGCAGTATATTTGATTTCCACTCAAAAGGTTTTTGTTGATAACCAAAAATAAGATAGAGATAATAAAATATTATATATAACGATTGCTAAAATAGCAAAGTGGCTAATGCGAGAAACCTAAGCTTTCTTTATCAAAGGTTCGAATCCTTTTCTTAGTTGTGGACAAACTAATCATGTTAGTAAAATCAATCTCTATTGTTATCCCTGTTCTGTTGGCTGTTGCTTTATTAACTTTATTAGAACGTAAGGTATTGGGGTACATGCAGCTCCGAAAGGGGCCCAATATAGTGGGGCCGTATGGTTTATTACAACCTATTGCAGATGGTTTTAAGTTGTTAATCAAGGAAACTCTAAAGCCTTCTAGGGCTTCTCCCTATTTGTTTTTTTTTTCCCCAGTTTTGTTTTTGGGGATAGCACTGCTTTTATGATGTGTAATTCCGGTGGGATATTCTTTGTTAAAAGTTAACTTGTCTTTGATTCTAATAATAGGGTTGTCGAGTTTATCTGTCTATTCGCTTTTGGGTTCAGGATGATCATCTAATTCGAATTATTCCTTTTTGGGGGCGGTGCGAGCGGTTGCGCAAACGATTTCTTATGAAATAAGGTTAGGTCTTATCTTGTTGAGAGTAGTAATTTTTTCTGGGGGTTTTAGAATAGAGGTTATGGAGAGGGCCCAGAGTCAATCTTGATTACTGTTGTGTTGTTTTCCCCTATTTATAGTTTGATTTGTTTCAACGTTGGCTGAAACTAACCGAGCGCCGTTTGATTTGACTGAGGGAGAGTCTGAGATTGTATCCGGGTATAATGTTGAGTATTCCGGAGGGCCTTTTGCCATGTTTTTTATAGCTGAGTATGCTAACATAATTTTTATGAAACTTCTTTCTGTAATCTTGTTTTTGGGAGGAAGGTCCCCATTTTTAGGGATTTTTCCTCTAGATGTGGTTGTGGTAGCTTTAAAGACCAGCGCGCTAGTAATAGTATTTTTGTGAGTTCGTGCTTCGTACCCACGGTTTCGTTACGATCAGTTAATGTACTTAACTTGAAAGAAGTATTTACCGTTTTCTTTAGGTCTTTTGGTGTTATGCAGGTTTTTGCTGGTTTATTTAAAAATTCTGCCACCGAGTTTGTATGTTTAATGAATTTGTTCCTTTTGGTAAGGACATCTAGCTGATAATTAGATTGCAGAAGGTTAAACTCCTTCCAAGTTCTATGCATCGAAGAATTACTGTTCTGTTAATTGTAAATGTGGTAGTTAGTACCATTGTAGTAGCTAGAAGTCACCATTGATTTTCAGTGTGGGTTGGTTTGGAGATGAATACATTGTCTATATTGCCAATACTGTGTTATCAATTTTCTCCCCGTGGGGTTGAGTCTACGGTTAAGTACTTTTTGGTCCAATCTTTTAGTGCGGCCATAATTTTGAACGTGGCTCTTATTCAGGCTTGGTTGTATTCTTCATGGTCTGTGGTTCAGCCGTTAAAAGTTTTCACCTCTTTTGTTCTAACTTTAGCTTTATCATTAAAGTTGGGGTTATTTCCTTGCCATTATTGATTTCCAGATGTAATTCAGGGGGTTGGTTTTGTCCAAGGGTTGGTTTTATCTACTTGGCAGAAGGTCGCCCCCATAGTCGTACTAACTTATGTGGTGAAAAGGTTAAATAGGGCGATGCTGGTGCTAATCAGTGTTTCTTCTGTTCTAGTTGGGGGCTGAGGAGGACTTAATCAGACTCAGGTCCGAAAGGTGCTGGCCTTTTCTTCTATTAGGCACATAGGCTGAATTTGTAGTGTAATTTCTTATTCTTGTTACGTGAGCCTAATAATGCTAGTAGTATACGTTATAATGAATTCCAGGATGTTTTTAATAAGGAATGAGTTTAATTTAAGGTCTTTGTCCTCATTGAGTCGCTTAGCTTATTTTAATTCTGCGGCGGGATCGGTTGTAGTGTTGATAATTTTGTCTTTAGGGGGACTTCCGCCTCTGAGGGGGTTCTTGAAAAAGTTTATAGCTCTGGAGTGTCTAATAGAGAAAGGAGGTTTAGTGGCTAGGGGAATTTTAGTTTTAGGAAGATTATTAAGTTTATTTTTTTACTTGCGTATAGCTTTTAAAAGAAGTCTTAGTTTTTTCCCGCAGCATTCTTTGGCCATGTTTTCATGGCGAAGAGTGAGACTTCAAGATAGGGGGTTTTCCGTATTAGGGCTGGTTCTGAGTATTTTGGTTAGTCTGAGATTGTTTGGTTTAGTTTGTTTACCAATGTTAAGATCTTTCTTGAGGTAAAATTGTTATATATTAATAAAAATTTAAATAAACTAGTCTAAAAATTATTTGGTGTAAATATAACTTTCTTGAATTAATTTTATCAAAATATTGATCGTAATAAGTTGAGAATAGTATAGGTATTAGAAATTTGAGGTAGAACTATAGAGAGAGTACTGTGAAGGAAGGTTGAAATAATATGGAATAATAATAATGAGCGTAGAAAGAGTTAATGTCTATACCTTTTGTATAATGGTTTGGTAAGAATGGTTGAATAAAATTTTATTCCCCGAAATCAGGTGAGCTAATATACTCTGCTTAAAGAGAAAGAGCTTTTACTGTTGCAATAGTAAGGCTTGAGGGTATATTAGATGTGAAATGCTAATCGCACCTGTTTATAGCTGGTTTTTCAAGAAATTGGTGTAAGCTAGGGGCACAATTCTATTAAGTATCGAAATTTTTGTGAATAAGGGTAATTTAGAAGTAATAGTAGTGTGTTTTGTAGACAGGTAGGGATAAGCTTGCCTGTCGAATAGGGAAAAACTTTGGTTACAAATTAAGGATAATTTCTAATAAAAATATGTTGTTTATCATAAGGGTAAGTAGGATTAATGGCATCCACCTTTTTAAAAAGCGTTAAAGCTTTTCTTGTGAGGTTAATGTAGAGAATTTTAAGTAAGAGTCTGAGATTGTAAAATAATATTGAAAAGTTTCATAAATTTTGTAAGTTATGATGCTAAAATTAGTAAAGGAAAGTTAGTAGATTTTTTGGGTATTAATCAATCCTAACGTTGGATGGAGAAATAATCTGTTTTTCAAGAAAAAATTTTTTTGGATTGTCTTCCAACTCAGGAAATCATGAATTTTAGAAATAAAGGAAAGGAACTCGGCAAATACTAATCTCGCCTGTTTACCAAAAACATCGCTCTTTGACAAAAAATTTTTAAATATAAAGAGTTCTGCCTGCCCAGTGACAAGTTAAACGGCCGCGGTATTTTGACCGTGCAAAGGTAGCATAATCATTTGCCCCTTAAATGGGGGCTGGTATGAATGGCAAGACGGAGATTGAGCTGTCTCTTTTTTTTACCTTAAAGTTAATTTCTTCGTGAAGAAGCGGAGATGAAGTCGTAGGACGAGAAGACCCTATTGAGCTTAAGTATAAGGCAATTGTAAGTGTGTGAGTAGTGTTTTTGCTAATTATTATTAAAAAATAAGGGTACTTCTACTTTTAAACATGATAACACTGTGCAGTTATTATTTTGATTGGGGCAATCACGGAGTAAATTTATCCTCCGTTACAAATATTTAAATTAAGAAGATACTTCTTTTATATGTAAGTTTTGCATGTTTAGTGATCCACTGAAAAGTGAGCGAAGGAACAAGTTACCATAGGGATAACAGCGTAATTTTTTTGGAGAGTCCATATTGATAAAAAAGTTTGCGACCTCGATGTTGGATCGGGACTTCCAGGAGATGCAGCAGTTTCCAAGGGTTGGTCTGTTCGACCATTAAAGTCCTACGTGATCTGAGTTCAGACCGGCGAGAGCCAGGTCAGTTTCTATCCACGATAAAAATTATTTTCTTTAGTACGAAAGGACCAAGAAAGTAGTACCAATGTTTAAAAATAAGTACTAATTAGTTTTCTGATAAAAAATTAAGATAATATAGTTAAGATTTCTATCAATATTTTTATTAATTTGTTAGAGTTGCCTCCGGGAAAAGGAAGCGAAAAAAGTTTATAAAAAGAAGGTTAAGAAAAGAAAATTATCGAAAATTTTTTTATTTTTCTTATAATAGCCTTCGATTCTGTCAAAATCCGGCAAGACGGAAGAGTCCCATCATCAAAAGGTAAATATAATACTGTAAACAGAAAAGTCATGTCAAAACTAGAAGTCTTCCCCTTTCGGAGAAAGCAAGATGAGTTGAGTGTAAAAAGGTAGAAAAAAAAGAAAAGGAAAAAAAGATTCTCCCGATGATATGTTGTTCCCCTGAAAGTCAAGGAAGTACCTTAAAACCTCCCCTTTAGAAAGAAAATTTGTGCACAAAGTAAGCCCCTCAAGTATTATTGGAGCCCCCGGAGGGGCCCTCGGGTGTCGAGGGTAGCTCTAAAAAGGATTCAAACCTTTGTCTTTTAATTTACAAGATTAACTGCTATGATAGCTTTTAAAGCTTTAAAATTTCTGTCGGGGGTTTAACCCAAACTTACAACGTGAAAAGTTGTTGTTGTAATTTCAACTACAGGAATGTAAAATTCCAGGCACATTTTCCAATACGCCTACTTTGTTACGACTTTTCTCCTCTCGGTGAGGAGAGTGACGGGCGATGTGTGCGCATTTTAGAGCTTAGGGTATTTTCATACTTACTTTCTATTAAGTATTACTGCTGAATCCTATTTTAAATCGTTTTTCATTGGATTATCCAAATTTAGGTTTAATAGTTATTATAATATTGTAGCTCACTTATTCCCAGCTTATAAACTGCACCTCGATCTGACGTTGAGAGGAAATTTTTTCCTTTGGTATACTTCTCTTATGAGGTAGACTGACGGCGATGGTATACAGGTTGGTTTTTCAAAAGCTGGTGAGGTTTTTCGTGGGTTATCGGTTAAATAGCAAGCTCCTCCAGGAAGGTCTAAAAAACCGCCAAGTCCTTTGAGTTTTAAACTTTAGTTCGTAGTTCTCTGGTGTTTGGTTTTTTTAGGGCTCATATAATGGGGTATCTAATCCCAGTTTATTTTTGAGCTTTAGTGGCTTCGAAAGTGTTAGAATCGGTTTTTGGGTTGTAATTAGTATTCTGTTAGCTTGTTACTGCTGAAGTTAGTGTCTATTCTAAGTTGTTGTTTTCTAACCACCTTTTTACCGTGTATTTTGATTGGAATCTTATGTATAACCGCGGTGGCTGGCACATAATTTACCGGTTCTGTACCCCATGACTATATCAAGCTTTTGCTTATTGTATAATGTTAAGTACTGCAGATGTGGGTTTTCTAAGTGTCATAGGTTTACGTTGGAAGCCTGATACTTTTTAGCGCATTTTAATTCTCTTGAGATTAAAATGGGCAAATTTACTCACTGTGGCGTTATTGACTTGCATGTATCATTATGGGAAGAATCAAAACTAGGACTAGGACCAAATCGGTTGCTAAGAAAAGGACTTAAACCTTTATATAAGCGTTTTCAGTGCTTTGCTTTTTCATTAAGCTATCTTTGCAAAAAACTAACTTTTTTTCTACCAAGGATGCAAGGGGGAATGCAATTAGAAATAGAGAGAAGTACACGATGGATGAAATTTGTCCGAATAGGATAAATGGGTCTTCAACGGGCTGGCTCCCAAGCCATGTTAATATAATAAAAGTTGTAGCTAGCGCTCAGAACAGGGATTGTGATGCTGGCCGGAAAGTTTTGGCTTGTTTTCTAGATGTGTGGAGTGTCGGGACCAAAAATAGAATGAGAATGGATGCCAGCAGGGCAATAACTCCACCTAACTTTTTGGGAATTGATCGAAGTATTGCGTATGCAAATAAGAAGTATCATTCCGGTTGAATGTGAATGGGGGTGATTAGGGGGTTTGCTGGTTTAAATTTTTCTGGGTCTTTAAGGAGGTTAGGGGAAAGTAGAACTATAGATCTTAATAATACAAATAAAATAATGAAACCAGTTGTGTCCTTGGTAGAAAAGTATGTGTGGAAAGGGGCCTTGTCGAATTTGGATTCTATCCCTATAGGGTTTTTCGACCCTGTTTGGTGAAGAAAGAGGAGGTGTATTATTGACAAAGCTGTTATAATAAACGGGAATAAAAAGTGGAAGGCAAAAAATCGTGTTAGGGTGGCTTTGTCAATGGAGAACCCTCCTCAGATTCATTGAACGATGGAAGGACCTATGTAGGGAATTGCTGATACTAATTTGGTAATTACTGTTGCACCTCAGAAGGACATTTGGCCTCAAGGAAGGACGTAGCCTACAAAAGCTGTTAACATTACTAGGAGAAGTAGAATAATACCGATGTATCATGTTTCTCTTTTTACATAAGATCCATAGTATAGTCCTCGACCTATGTGGAAGTAAAGGCAGAGGAAAAAGAACGAGGCTGTATTAGCGTGGATTTTTCGTAGTAACCATCCGTAATTTACGTCACGGCATATGTGGCAGATAGAGGAGAAGGCTAGTGAAATGTCGGATGTGTAATGCATGGCTAAGAAGAGCCCGGTTATTATTTGGATAATAAGGCAGAGCCCTAGTAGGGATCCAAAGTTTCATCAGATCGAAAGTTTTCTAGGGGAAGGGAGGTCGATTAAAGATCCTTTTACTATCTTAAATAAAGGGTGGGTCTTTCGAAGGGGGCCTGTCATAATTTTTTATATATAATGATTTTTTATATGCTGTTAATTTTAATGTTTTTTGGAAGAACACTAGTTTTTTATAGTTTGTCTCCATATTATGGAGCGTTGGGGCTTGTTCTTGTGGCAGTATCGGGCTGTATAATTTCTAGGTTGCTAGGGTTGTCTTTTATGGCTCTTATTTTAATATTAATTTATATGGGGGGAATGTTAGTGGTGTTTGTGTATTCAACGGCCATTTCAGCAGAACGATATCCTAGGGTGAGAAAATTGAAGGAAATTTTATTGTTAAGAGGATTTGTGTGTTTTTGGGTATTTTTGAATTTTGATTCCCTGCTGAAAGTTGGGGGCTTATCCTGGGGTTCCTTTTCTAGTCTAGATTTGGTTGGGGGAGGAAATCTTTTTAGGCTGATGGGATGATACTTGTTGATAGGCGGGTATATTTTATTGGTTGCTTTAATTGTGGCGCTGGTTATCACGTATGGGTCTGACTTTAAAATCTTAAAGGCTTTGTAAAGTTGTTATGGGCAATTAACTTTCGAAAAGGTTAAAATTAATATGAATATGGCCGTAAAGGTGATACAGGAAAAAAGAAGATATTGCTTTATATACCCCGTTTGGGAGATTTGGTATTTTTGTGAAGTGGAAGAGGCAAAGTTGCCAATCCCTTGTGCCCCAAGTTTCTCTCTTCATCCTCGGTCTATTTTTCGGGTTCTTAAGAAAAGAGAGAAAAGAAAGGAATAGGATAAAAACAGCTTGTGCGAGAGGTTCTCATAAAATCATTGTTTGGTGGTAAAAAAATTACTGCTAGAAAGAATTTTTGGGAGTACCCCGGATCTTAATTGGTTGAGGGTCGAGATTGCATAGGTTATCCCGGATATGGTAACAATTAATGCTAGCGTCTTAAGAAGGACATTTATATTAATGGTGTTTTTGAGAAAAATAAAAGAAGATAAGAATCATCCGGAAAAGATAGTACCTAGGGCAAGTCGGTTTAAGGCTTTAGTCATGTTTTGGTTTTCTTCTCTAGTAGGTGATAGGGCTGTAAAAGATGGGGGGAGGAGAAAGCAAAAATAAATGATTCGCAGAGAGTAGACCGAAGTTAAGAGTGTGGCCATGAAGGAGAATATAATGCCTGTCAGATTAGAGAATTTGGTGAGTCTGGTTTCTAGAATGAGGTCCTTTGAGTAGAATCCAGCTAGGAAAGGGATTCCGGAAAGAGCGAGACTCCCCAGAATGATGCAGGTGGATGTTTTTGGGAGAAGAAGATGGAGTCCGCCCATCTTTCGTATGTCTTGTTCATCTCTTAATCTATGAATGATGCTCCCAGAAGAAAGAAATAACATGGCCTTGAAAAATGCGTGAGTACAAATATGGAATAGTGCCATTTTCGGTTGGTTTAGGCCAATTGCAACCATCATTAGCCCAAGTTGTCTGGTTGTGGAGTAGGCTACTATCTTCTTTATATCATGTTGCGAGATAGCGGTGGTGGCGGCGAAAGTGGCTGTTAGTGATCCTAAAACTAGACATCATCTATTGAAAGCTTCGATGTTGTTGTATAGGGGGCTGATGCGAACCAGTAAAAAAATTCCTGCAACAACCATGGTGGATCTGTGGAGGAGTGCGGAGACAGGTGTGGGCCCTTCCATTGCTGCAGGTAATCAAGGGTGTAGGCCAAATTGGGCAGACTTTCCAGCTGCGGCTATAAGTGCCCCAATAAGAAGTAGGTTGTGAGGCTGTATGTTATCCCTTTTTAGTATAGAAATTTCAGAAAGAGACCAAGATTTAAATGTTGTTACTCTTAGTGAAAAGAACAGTAAAATGCCTATGTCTCCAATGCGGTTGTAAATTACCGCTTGAATGGCCGAGTTTTTTGCTTTTCTTCGTGTGAACCATCATCTAATTAGGAGGAAGGATAAGAATCCGACACCTTCTCATCCTATGAATAGTAAAAAGATGTTTTTTGTGGATGTGAGGATAATCATTTTTAAAAGAAAGATAACTAGAAGGCGGAAGAATTTTTTTGGGGCGGGGTCATTCCCCATATAGTAATAAGAAAATTCTATTATTGATCATGAAACTAATAGTGCTACGGAGAAGAATGCTTTAAACTTTAAGTCAAAGTGAAATTCAAGTTTTATATTGAAAGAGTTTTTAGGAAATCAGTTTCTAACAGAGAGAATTATGTCTGGGGATCCGAGCCAGATTTTGATGGCAAGAGGAATTAAGGATATGATGGCAAGATTCTTGAGGATAACTATAAAAAATGTATTATTCTTACTGTATGTTCTGAATTTTATACTCGGAGTAACTCCTAATCTTGAGTAATTCGGGGACAAACTATTTGTGGCGGTTTTCTTTTGAAAAAAGAATATGGATAGAAAAAGGATGATAATGAGGGTTGTTTTTGTGGTTAAGATAATTTTAGAAAATTTTACTAACATCGAAGCTTCTATAGACTTGAACTACAGATTTTGAGACTTAGCAGGACTAAAATAAACCTATAAGCTCCGGATCATAGATCAGATTCTAACTGATAATTTTAATGCCACAAATTAAGGTTTATTTTAAACTACTTTGATCAAAACTCTTGAAGATTTGTAAAAATTGGAGGTCTAGAGTGTAAACCTCCATGATTGGGGCGGAGAGGTGGTGTGAAGTTAGAAGGGAAAACCCGGGTATAATTTTTTTTGGAAAACTTCGTAAGGGGGGGGTCTTGTATAAATTCCTATTTTATTAGAATAAGAGTTGGATTAACGACGAGAAATATTAGGGGGACCAAATGTAAGGACATAAGGGTGTGTTCACATGTGTTAATCGGTTGGACTTTAGAGAGGAATTTAGGAAATTTTTTTTTTTTTGTTTTTTTCAATATGAGTAGGGAGTAGATTGCTCCGAAGACTGTGGCCACGGTTATTATTGGGGTAGAGAGGGTTTTTCAGTCTATTATTGTAGACAAAATAAGTAATTCTCCAATAAGTTTGGGGGTTGGGGGGAGTCCTAGATTGGATACGCAAGTAATTATTCATCACAGGGTGAGGAGTGGGGTTATTAGCTTAAACCCTCGGGTTATTGCGAGAGTGCGGGTTCTTTTACGTTCGTAAAGTAGTTTGGCAAGGCAGAATAGGGCGGAGGATATTAAGCCATGGGCTACCATGAGGGTTAATGCCCCTTTTATGCCCCAGAGGGAAATGGTAAATATACCGGAGGCCACTATGCTCATATGCCCAACGGAAGAGTATGCTATTAAGGCCTTAAGATCTGTTTGCCGCAAGCATATAATCCTGGTAACTAAGGCCCCCCAGATGCAGATGGTGATGAGGGGAAAGGATATGGTGTTGGATGAGGGGATGTAAAAAATCATTATGGTGCGGGTTAGTCCATAACCTCCTAGCTTCAGAAGGATGGCTGCTAGTATCATCGATCCCGCTATGGGGGCCTCTACGTGTGCCTTGGGTAGTCATAGGTGTAGCCCGTATATGGGCATCTTAACAACGAAGGCTATGAGGCAGAGTACTCATCAGATTGAAGTGAGGGGGGAAGAGAATTTTGACATTTCGTTTATTGTAAATATGGATGGTATGGTGATGGTTTTGGCCCTTGTGTAGATAGAAAGTATTCCTATCAAGAGGGGAAGTGAGCCAGCAAGGGTATAAAATAAAAAGTAGATACTGGCTTGGAACCGCTCCTTTTGGGCCCCCCATCGTGCTATAAGGGTAAGGGTGGGGAGCAGAGTGGTTTCGAATGCTATGTAAAATAAGGATAATTCTAGGGAGGAGAAGGTAAGAATTAAGGCAATCAGTATGGTAAATAGAAGAGTTATAAAAGTTCGTTGTTTAATTGTTTTTTGCTTTCTTATGGTTTTTATACTAGCAAGGAGGGAGACTGGGATCAATCAACAGCTAAGGATTATCAGAGGGGTGGATAAAGGGTCTGTGGCAAATTTGTTAGATAGTTTATGCCAGGAGGAGGCCTGGTGGTGGTTAAGGAGTTTTAGTCTTAATGCTGATATTACCAGTGATTTTATTATACTAGTGGTTCATACCAGCTTGGATGGGGTGACCCAAGGAATTAAAAGAGCAGAGGTTGAGGTTAATAGAAGATATATCATTAATTAGCAGGTTATTCAGCTCAGTCTAATCCCCCTTGAATTCATTCGAAGACAAGGCCGGCGGTTAGAATTATTAAAAATAGTGTGGCGAATAGGATTGTTTTTTTGGGGCTGTGGAAAAATGTAGAAATTGGGAGGGGAAAAAGGAGGGCTATTTCGAGATCAAACAGGAGAAATAGAATGGCTACCAGGAAAAATCGGAAAGAAAAGGGGATCCGGGCTGATTTTAATGGGTCGAACCCACATTCGTAGGGGGAGGCCTTCTCTGAGTTTATTTTTCGTGATGGTAATAAGTGTGCGGCTACGGTTATTAGTGTAGTGATGGTGAGGATTGATAGGGCTGCAAGGATTAGTTTAAAAATTTTATTAGTTTATATAGAAAGATTAGGAGAAGTGGCAGAAAGAAATGTGTCTAGTTTGAAACTAGAAGGATGAAGGTTAAAATCCTTTTTTCTCTTAAGAGCCCCATCAATAGATGCAGACATACAGAAATAGTCAGACGACGTCTACGAAGTGTCAGTATCAAGCTGCTGCTTCGAATCCAAAGTGGTGATTATTGGAAAAATGAAATGTGGTCAGTCGTAGGAAGCAAATGAAGAGAAAGGTTGTTCCTATGAGTACGTGTAATCCATGAAACCCAGTGGCCACGAAAAAGGTAGAGCCATAGACTCTGTCTGCAACAGTGAAGGGGGAGTCAAGATATTCTCAGGCCTGGAGAATAGTAAAGTAGACTCCTAAGAGAACGGTGAGGAATAATCCTTGAATCGCTTCTTTTCGATTCTTGGCCAGAATTCTGTGGTGGGCCCAGGTCACTGTTACTCCTGATGAAAGGAGAACTGCGGTTTTTAGTAGGGGTACCAAAAAGGGATTGATGGGGTTTATACCAGAGGGGGGTCAGGAGACCCCTAGTTCTATTGTTGGGGCTAAGCTTCTATGGAAAAAAGCTCAGAAGAAGGCAAAGAAAAAGCATACCTCGGAGACGATAAAGAGTATCATTCCGTATCGGAGTCCATTTTTTACAGGGAGGGTGTGGCTGCCTTGGAATGTGGCTTCTCGAACTACGTCTCGTCACCATTTTATTATTGTGAGAAGGAGAAGAAGTGTTCCGGCTAGAAAGAGGAAGTTGTTGTTGACGTGAAATCACAGAATAAGACCGGAGGTCATCATGAAGGCTCTGATTGCCCCGGTAAGGGGTCAGGGGCTTTGGTCGACTAGGTGGTACGGGTGTTGGTGGGTCATAATTTTAGAGATTTTGGGCCAGGTAGAACTGGACTAACGCAGTAAATACGTAAGCTTGGATACAGGCGACACCTATCTCCAAAAGGAATAGAAGGAAAAATATTATGAGAGTGATTCCGGCTATAACTGGGCTTTTCATGAGAACCCATATGGCAGTTGACATGAGGTAAATAAGTAGATGTCCGGCCGTAAGTTTGGCTGCAAGTCGGAGTCCTAAGGCAATGGGCTGGGCGAAGAGACTTAAAGTTTCAATGATTATCATGAGGGGAATGAGGAAAGAGGGAGTTCCCTGGGGGACTAGGTGGCTCAATCGAGCGTTAAAGGCGAGGTAAAATCCTAATATTTTTACTGACATTCATAAAGGAACTCCGAGGCTGTAGGTTAGGGATATGTGTCTGGTGGTGGTGAAGGCGTATGGCAATAGACCGAGGAGTTTCACAGAGAATATGAGTATAAATATGGCCGTGAATGAGGCTACTCAAGGGGCAGTATTAGGTTTGGTCTGTTGGAACACGATCTTTATAACCTCTCTGTAAAAGGAGGAGAATAAGAAGTGGATTCGAGTGGGGAGTCAGTTGGATTCTTTAGAAAAGAATAGCCATGTCAGTTTGAGTAATAGGGCTACCACCGATATTGGGATAAGTAGGAAGATGTCGGGTGAGAATTGACCAAAAATTTTTTTTAGTTTCAGGATCATCTGTTGGGTTTTGTCTTTTTGGATCTTCTCTTATTGAGGATGATCTTTCTGGAGATCAAGTTCTTTTTTAGGAGGATTGAGAATACTATTATAAGGGCGATTCAGCCAAGGAAAAAGTTAAATAGTCATCATGCTAGTTTTAGTTGTGGCATAGTCTTCGATAGTGGATGGGTAGTTCACTTTGGTTCAAATCAAGAGTTTGATGCTTCCTTATTAGCTTATCAAAGGTTATTCGTCTAGAAAGTTGGATACCCAGTTTTCGAATGAGGAGAATTTGATTGCTTCAATAACTATTGGCATGAATCTATGGTTAGCTCCGCAAATTTCGGAACATTGCCCATAGAATAGGCCGCATCGGGAAATGAAAAATTTTACTTGGTTTAATCGTCCGGGGACAGCATCCATCTTTATACCCAGGGAGGGTACTGTTCACGAGTGTAGTACGTCAGAAGAGGTAACTAATACCCGGATTGGTGTCTGGGAGGGAAGAGTTAATCGGTTGTCCACTTCGAGTAGTCGTGGTTTGCCAAGGGTTAATTCAGATGTGGGGATCATGTAAGAGTCGAATTCTAGTTCTCGATAGTCAGCGTATTCGTATCTTCAGTATCATTGGTGCCCGATGGCCTTAATGGTTAGAAACGGATTGTTTACTTCATCCATAAGGTAGAGTAATTGGAGAGAAGGGAGTGCTATAAATATAAGAATAACCGCAGGTAATACTGTTCAAATTGTTTCTAATCCTTGCCCTTCTAAGAAGAATCGTTTTGTATTCGAAGAAAATACTAGGGAAGCAAGGCCGTAGAATACGAGGATGGTTACCAGTGTAAGAATAATCAAAGTGTAGTCATGAAAGTAGATAAGTTCTTCCATTAGGGGAGAAGATGCGTCTTGTAGTCCTAGTTGGGTTCAATTAGCCATTTATTGTTGTAAAAGTTTTATTTTTGATACTAAGTCGGATTTGTGTGTCCGGGATAGCGCAACCATAAGCGAAAGGCCTGCTCTTGCTTCACATGCAGAAAGTGTTAGAAGAATAAGGTTTTTTGGGAGGAGGAAAGTAGTAGACATATTAAAGGACCAGCATGTAAGTCCTAGGAAAAGAGATATGAGTAAAAGTTCAAGGCAAAGGAGAATCGAAAGGAAATGTAATCGGTTGATTAGAATTCCTAGGATCCCAAGGTAAAATATTGTTAAGATCATTATAAAAACTGATGTAATATAAGGATTTCGGAGTGTGACCGAAATTGTTTAAGCCGAAATTAAGTGTTTTAGTTAAACTAATCCTTGGTTACTTAATCAGGAATACTGTGGAAGGAGTCTCATCGAAAGTGTGATGGGAAGGGGGGAAGGAGGAGTATTGTCACTCTAAGGATGAAGAGGAGAATTCAGGGTAAAGGGCGGTTCGTTGGGAGGAGAATGCTTCTCAGATCAAAAAAATGAACACTAGGGTCGCTATGAGGGAAATGGTTGAGCCAATGGAGGAGACTGTGTTCCAGAGGGTGTATGCGTCAGGATAGTCGGAGTACCGTCGAGGCATTCCTGCCAGGCCTAGGAAGTGTTGGGGGAAGAAGGTGAGGTTAACTCCTATAAACATTAGGGTAAAGTGGATCTTTCCTCACAAAGGATGGAGTCTCACTCCGGAGAATAGTGGGAATCAGTGGGTGAATCCTGCGAATATAGCGAAGACTGCCCCCATTGAAAGAACATAGTGGAAGTGGGCTACGACGTAGTAGGTGTCATGGAGTATGACGTCTATAGATGAGTTTGCCAAAATAACTCCGGTTAGCCCCCCGATAGTAAACAAAAATACGAATCCTAATGCCCAAAGTAGTGGGGTGTCTCATCGTAAGTTCCTGCCTTGAAGGGTGGCCATTCAACTAAATACCTTAATTCCTGTAGGGACTGCAATTATCATGGTGGCTGCCGTGAAGTAGGCTCGCGTGTCTACGTCCATGCCGACTGTGAACATGTGGTGTGCTCATACTAGGAATCCTAGGATTCCAATAGAGACGATGGCGTAAACCATACCTAGGTACCCAAATGGTTCTCTCTTACCCGAGTAGTGGGCAATAACGTGGGAGATCATACCAAATCCGGGAAGAATGAGGATGTAGACTTCGGGGTGTCCAAAAAATCAGAATAAATGTTGGAATAGAATAGGGTCGCCTCCTCCGGCAGGATCAAAGAATGTTGTATTGATGTTCCGGTCAGTTAGGAGCATTGTTATTGCCCCTGCTAACACCGGTAGGGAGAGGAGAAGGAGGAAAGCGGTGACAAAGACAGATCAGACAAATAGGGGAAGTCGATCGAATGATACCCCGGGAGTTCGCATGTTTATTATGGTGGTAATAAAGTTAATTGATGCTAGGATAGATGAGGCACCTGCTAGATGGAGGGAGAAGATTGCGAGATCTACTGAGCCTCCGGCGTGGGCTAGTCCGCTAGAGAGTGGGGGGTAGATGGTTCATCCAGTTCCTGCTCCTCTTTCGACTCCAGCGGAGGCTATTAGCAAGAGGAAAGAAGGGGGGATGAGTCAAAAGCTCATTTTGTTCATTCGCGGGAAGGCCATATCGGGGGCTCCAATCATAAGTGGAATTAGCCAGTTTCCAAAGCCGCCAATCATAATGGGCATAACCATGAAAAATATCATAACTAAAGCGTGGGCTGTGACTATAACTTTATAAATTTGATCGTCTTGTAGTAAAGATCCGGGTTGGGCGAGTTCTGTTCGGATAATTACGCTCATTGCCGTACCGACCATGCCGGCTCAGGCCCCAAATATTAGATAAAGTGTTCCAATGTCCTTGTGTTTCGTAGAAAAAAATCATCGTCTTAATTGCAT